TCGATATAGGGGATAGGATCCATCTGCTCTCTCTCAAAAAAATGGAGAGAGGGCAGATATAACGATATAAAAAAAAATCGGGAGATGCTAAAGGATGCATAGACATCTAAGGGGATGTCTATTCTATTCCTCTTTTTTTCTCTAAAAAAAAAGATATCTCGTTCATCTATCTTTTGTTTATCTATCATTGATTCTATCTATGAATCAAGTCGAAAGACTTCGCTTTTGGGTTCCCCGAAGCCCCGAATGGATTGGATCGTTTCTGCCAACGAAATGAACGCGGAGCCCGTTCCGAATGCTTCTCCGACCCGGAAGTTCTCGCGAAGAGAATAAGATGCTGTTCCCCCCCCCCCCCCCTCTGTCTTTTCTCGCTTTGCTAATCTTCCCCTCTAACGCGGGCCGGGCGCGGGAGTAAGAAACCTAAGAGAGGACGCTCTTCTCTTAGGTCCTTTTTTTCAGTGCAACACAGGAAAGCGCCCTCTTTTTGTTTTGTCAAACCTGCAGCTTTCCAGATTTTGTATTGAACGCATGGCGTAGCTAGGACCTTCAAATCATGTTTGAGCCTATGTTCAAACCGCCCTATTTTTTATATTTTTTTTTTTACTAAGGCGGAATGCCCGCCAAGTTCAGATAAGGGAATGCTTTCCCCAACCATTAAAGGAAAGGCTCGACGAAGGGAGGGGGAAGGAAAACGCTTTCGGAGATAGAGATTTTATTTGTTTTTCATCGAAAACGAAGAAGGCCGAGGATGGCCTACGGTGCGTATTATCTGAGGGGAACACGCTTTTTCGACCGCGGTAGTATGATTGCCGGGCCCTCTCCTCGTTCCGCCCGCTGGCCTATTGGGATAGCAGCCTTCGGGCTTTGCCTGCCCTTAAAAAAAAAATTCCGGCTCGGCCCGGGAAAGCGCTGGCAACAACAGAAAGGAAGGGGTCCATGTAGCTGCTGCGCCCGCCCCCTTCTTAGTCAATGGGGCAGCAGGTTCGGCATCTACTAGAAAAGAGAGAATCCGCTTCAGATAACCACTCCTCTGCTAGGCAGCGTGTCGAATGGCCGAGAGCGGACCTTTTTGGATATATAATCCAAGTCGAGAGTGGAGTTACGGGAACAGCCGTCTGATGGAAAACTACTTTCACGTTCGGTTCAGAGAGCACTTTTTTCGTTGAGAATTCCTCGTTCCCTTTCGTGTAAATTCCCCTGCAACGAATTAAAAACTTGCGGGGCCCTCCTATCTATTTATTCCCTCTCTCGAGCCCCGAAGAAAACCCCCTCCCCTTCGGACTCCACATCTCTTTTGACTCTATATATGTGGGCACCTGATATCTATGAGGGTTCACCCACCCCGGTTACAGCATTCCTTTCTATTGCGCCTAAAATTTCTATTTCTGCAAATATTTCACGTGTTTCTATTTATGGTTCCTATGGAGCTACATTGCAACAAATCTTCTTTTTCTGCAGCATTGCTTCTATGATCTTAGGAGCACTGGCCGCCATGGCCCAAACGAAAGTAAAAAGACCTCTAGCTCATAGTTCAATTGGACATGTAGGTTATATTCGTACAGGTTTATCATGTGGAACCATAGAAGGAATTCAATCACTACTAATTGGTATCTTTATTTATGCATTAATGACGATAGATGCATTCGCCATAGTTTTAGCATTACGGCAAACCCGTGTCAAATATATAGCGGATTTGGGCGCTCTAGCCAAAACGAATCCTATTTCGGCTATTACCTTCTCTATTACTATGTTCTCATACGCAGGAATACCCCCGTTAGCCGGCTTTTGTAGCAAATTCTATTTGTTCTTCGCCGCTTTGGGTTGTGGGGCTTACTTCCTAGCCCCAGTGGGAGTAGTGACTAGCGTTATAGGTCGTTGGGCGGCCGGAAGGTTGCCACGAGTAAGTCAGTTTGGGGGACCGAAGGCAGTTCTCCGTGCACCGGACACGTAGCTTATCGAATCCAGTTGCGACACGGATGGGAATGCATGCTACGAAAGATAGAGTCGAGTCTGATACATCAGCCGTCTACTCAATATCCTTGTATGAGTCCACAATCACTACACGAGATGAACCTTGGTTTGGTGAATTGAAGTTGACCTTAGGTGTAATAGGGACTCCCAGTTACTGTGCGCGATCGTATACTGAGGTGCTCCCCGCCGGTTGTTGGAACGACGCGAGCCGGGCCGGGCCTCGATTCAGAAAGATGAAGGGCCAAAAGGTACAGTATAAATGGGGGGTTACAAATTCTCCATCTCATTGGGGGCGGAAAACGAATAGACATCTCGATGTGATACAGCCTTTTCTATTTTAGTTGGTAAAGAACGGCGAAGTCCATCCGAACCGTCCAATGAAGAATAAAGAGGAGAGCAAAGCGCCAATGGCACGCGAAGCGCATGCGGAACGGGCACGGAGAAAAAAAAGTGTGGAGGAGAAGCAGCCCGAGCTCATTCCCTTCGCTTCCTGGGCCCAAAGCAGTGCAGTCTTTCCTGGCCAAATCAAGGATTTGGGGCTTCTTGCTACGCTACTTAACTATATAAAAAAATAAATTTTTTGTTTTAGTAATATATATGAATAGAAAGATAGATCCATCCATCTATCCTATCTGATTTCGATTTTTATATCTAAAAAAGAATCGATTTCATTCAACGTTTGATTCAAAGAACTGCGCTTAGCCCCCCCGCTCATGAAACGGCTCTGCTGCAATGGATGGCAGAGGGTCCGTAGTACCCAAAGCGCTGGAGTGATCCAGTAGCCGGGAAGGGGCCTAGAAGTGCCTACTACTATACCACACTACACTTGGCTCTACACATTTACAGAGCTAACCCCTGCCCAGTCCCTGGCAGAGCTAAGGGGGCTTCAATCCTTATTCCTTATCCCCATCTTCGCCCAGGCTAGCGGGGCCTTACTTATTCAGGGGGGAGAGTAGAGCCTCGAGAAGCACTGTTGAGAGGAAGAACCTTGGCTCCTTTTCATTCTCTACAGGGTTCCAACCCTTTCTTCAACATAGGTGACAACGAGCGGGGCAGAGATGGAAGAGATCGAACACGGGAATAAGAAGCAAGCTCGCTGTCCTTTTTTTGATAGAGGGGGATGGAGAAAGTGGACAAAACAGACTCGCATTTCCCAGTCGGGTTCCTTTTTCGTCTCGCATTTGTCATAGAACAAATACGGAAAAAGAATCATATTGAAAACGTTCCTAACCCACCAACCCCTTCCTTCGTAGAGCCGTGCATTGTAAGTGATCCGAACCCGCCCGGAGCGAGCCTCCCATAGAGGCAAGTGAAGTTAGTGAGCCGTATGATGGGCAACTATCTCCTGCGGTTCGGAGAGGACTCAGCTGTTAGTTAGAACCCCCTTGGTTTCGGGGTGGACCCTTTCACTCTATTTTATTATATACGCTTAGCGAAAAGAATGTTTTTTGATACGCCTAGGACATGGATTCTATATGAACCAATGGATCGTGACAAGTCGTTACTACTAGCAATGACTTCCTCTTTCATTACTTCATCCTTTCCATATCCCTCTCCCTTGTTCTCAGTTACTCATCAAATGGCACTCAGTTCATATCTTTAAGTTCGATCATTGACAAGGTTCAAAGAAAGGGTGGCCATTGAAAAATAATCGATTCCAAACCCCAATGCATCACCTGAAATTGCTAGTGTAATATAGTATTCGACAACATAACTTCTTCAAATCTACGTTTACGGCTACGTTTTTTCAGATGGAGGGCCGCCCTACTTATGAAATACGTACTTCAGTCCACTGCTAGAAATATCAAATATCGAAGTTAGTTGGTGGAAACGCCGGGAGAGGATCTGGATCCAAATCCACCATGAGGGCGGTTCTCTTCTTTCTTCTGGATGTTTTTTGGTTTCAGCACCTATTAAAAAACACGGGAAAATACACTTTTTTTACGTAAGGATTCTTTGTTCATTTTCTTGATCTCCACACTTACTGGAACCCCTATTCCTATAAAAAATCCCGGGAAAACAAGCTTTTTTCAAGGTTTTTTTGGTCGTCGTAAAGGGAATTGAGGATTTCATCCATTTTTACCGGGAAAACGGAATTATTTGAAGAAGTTTCTGTCTCCCCTTAAAAACCCCATTCTTCTCCTTTTTAGGTTGCTTCAGAAGCTCAAAATATGTACTGATATCCGGCGTGAAGAGCTATTTCGGGTACACAATTGGGTTGTAAACTCCATTTTTTTTCGTGCTTAAACGAGCTCTCAGTCCGTTTTCGGAGATGAGGAGAAAGCCTTTTTTCGTCTTGAGATTCTAATCGATGAGTAGAAATGGTTCTAAATAGTACGAATACTACCATACACATAGAATACAGGCGGTACGAAGTACACCTCTCGGTCCGTAGAGTAACTGTAGCTGCTTCAACCACCTTAGAGTCCACCTACGTGGGAGACAGAAGGATTCTACAAACAAGGGTTTACAAACGGGAAGGCAACGAAAGCCTTTTCGCGATTCGCCGACAATGATAGAGTTTAAGGGGGCATGGACCTTATAAGTCCTGGTCTTTAAGCTTTAATGGGCCCTCAGGGAGAGAAGGGTGCTCGTAGATCAGAGTAAGCTAAGTTCCGGTAAGCAACCCCTTTTTAGAGCTAAAGAGTTAAGGCATTAGGCTTATACTTAGGATCGTGAGAACCAGTCATAGTCTTTATTATTTGTTTGTGCGTTCATCTCTCCATCTAAGAAATGGTCTCTTCCACGAAAGTGCTTGAAGGAGAAATAAAGAGAAGCTCTCCGTAGGGTCCCCCGGGATATGGGACGCGTGTCTAGTTCTCATTGGAAAGGAATCAGCTGAATATTTCTTCTGTCTCCCGCCTGACACAGTTTGACACGCGGTGATACCTGATTGGCTCCAAATCTATAGTTGTAGAAATAATAGCATTCAAACAAGCACGCGGGAAAAAGCAAGCGTCTGATCAGATCCATCTGCGAGGTAGGCCAAACATCTTTTTCCTAAGCGAGGACGGAGCTGGCGAGTGACGATTGCCCTATCTCTTAAAGGGGGTTTGGAACCCGGGGGTACTCTCTGACAGAATTGACGCTTCGCGTGGGCGCTCTATTATTGCCTCCTATTCCTGAGGGGGTGATCGGGGTTGCGTGGCGATACCCGCGAAAAAAAAAGGACTATTCGCTCTTTGGGGAGGGCCTTTCGTACTCAAGGGAGAATTATTGAGCGCACTAAAATCTAGTGGATGGGTTCAATATTCATGAAAAGCCAGGTTTGAAATGATCCATGTTACGGAACCAAGACAACCTATCTTACTAATAAAAAAAGGGTTAAGGGCCTCCAACGCCTATAAATAGAAGCTTCTTTCGGTCTCTCTTTGGCAAAGGGAACTTAGAAGTCGGCAAGAAAGAGCTTTGAGTAGCCATGGATATCGCTAGCAGACTTGCGATAATTGAGCAACAAATACGTCAGGTGGAAAACCAGAAGCTCCAACGGGAGCAAACGCTGGGTGCGTTCTGGGAACATCTGCCTGCTATCGATCCAATTATCATACGAGATCGTATGCTTTTTCTCCAGAACGAAATACGCACTCTCGAAAACAGGAAGAGGGCGCTGCTCCAAGAACGGGAGGGGCTCCTTGTGGAGGTTGCCATCCTCCGTGACCCACCCACTGGGGAGACTGGAAGAAATTAACAAGTGCTTAGCTCAGTTTCCAGCACTGTTCATTATTATGTTTAATTAAGTTCTATGTCTTTTGTTAACTTAATCTTAATATGTTGTTAGTTAACTTTGTAATGTTGTGTGGCTGAAAGTTGTCCATGTGTAAGCTTTCTATTGGATGTACTCCTATGTATAAAAACTGTAGTGCTGGAATGAAGAAGAATAAAAATCTGCTCTGTTCTAGTCGTGCAGAAAAATTTCTGATTTGAATTATTTAGACGATTCTATTGATTTCTTCTCGGTGCGGGTCTATCCCTAGGACTCCTTCTCGTGAACTAGGGTCAAATAAATAGATGGATCGCCCTTTCCTGTCCTGGAAGTTGATCCCCGTTGCCCAAAGCGTTCTAAGAGTCAAGTAAATGGTGGGACCTCCTTCCGGGAACTCCGATTAACTTATCTTATTGAGCCCCTCTCCTTTCAGTCGAGCTACTTCTCCCCTCTCCTAGGGTTGGTTTTCTCATCTGACCTGAGTTAAGTAGCTCTCTTGTTCTTGGCTGCTAGACGAGGAGCTGGGTAGAGAGATAATAGATCCTCCCCCTAGGATGGTAGCTTCTATTCCTTGATTGCCCTGTAAGTTAAATAAGGGATTCTAATGCTTCTTGAAGCGGCATAAACTACTATATAGAATCTTGAGTGCCTTCCCTTCGGAAACCAACTAAGGCAACTCCGATTGAATGCAGAATCCCGCTAGCCATTAAGTAGGTTTAGTCAGTTCACTAGGAAGAAGTAAACCACTCACCCCCAACTTTATAATGGGCCGGTGGAAGACAGAAACGTCTATTTTCCAAGAAGCAAGTGAGCAAATTCCCAGTTGTTACAAAAGAGAGCTAAACAAGTCAATGCGCATCGTGGAACTATACTATATGTTCCTCGGCCGGATCAAGCAGCGGGGTTGCTTCAGAAGCAAGTAAAGGCTCAAGGCAAGCTCAGGTCACCAGAAAGTGGGCATCAGAAATAGGCCTTTTTTATATTTCTAAGCTGATCGAGACCCACTCTTCTCAATAAATGCCACTATCAATAAAAAAGGGTTATTCAAATGTATTTCCCGCCCATTGCACTGATCAGAACCGTACTTAACTTACCAATCAGAATGCCGTGGTGGAACCGCAGGGACTGCAAGGTGAAAGCATGACTTTGATTCAACTGATCGGTCGGTCTACGCCCTTCGTGGAGCATGCAGTTCTCCCGAAAAAGACTTGTTAGAGAAGAGGGGGCTATTTCGTATCAAGGTTTGGAAGAGATATGTACTAGAAGCGACTCCTTGGCATAAGAGCACTAAGTGAGTTACTCCCTAATCTTCTGATCAATCCCACAACGGAACCTTCTAACTCCTCCTATCTTGTAGCTGCTTTTGCCATTGGTGCAGATCTGATTGAAGTAGGTGAATCAAAGGATATCTCAGACAGGCAAAGTCATTCTATGAGCACTTGTGCCACTTTTATAAGGCTTGCTAAGACGCCCCAACATGCAATCTCCAAGTCGTGGAATAAAGCTTTCTCTATAGACTTGTGCCGTCTGGGGATGGATCTAGTATTCCAGTAGCTGAGACTGAGGAAAGGTTAGCCAAGAGATTGTACGATTCTTCGACTCCCATCAACTCCCATTTGACTCCTAACGCGGAAAGAAAAAAAGATAAGACACACATTTGGTTCTGAAGTAGTGAACTATGTTTGTGCAGAAAAGCGTTTCGTTGTTTTTGGCTGAAAGGCCAATTCATTCTTTTTCCAGTTTCGTTACACATAAGGCATAAGGAATAAAGCTACTATAGGAATAGGAATAGGGATAAGGGTTAACCAGCGGGAGAGGAAAGAAATGCCCTTGTTTCTATCCGACCTAAAGGTTGGGCATCCCCAAGACAAGAGAAATATCAGTCGGTGAGGTTCGGATCGATCGGATCAACGGGAGCGAAAGCTGCTCGGAGAGAAAAAGAAAGTATGGCGTCTTTGGTCTTCTATGGAAGTCTTGGCTGAATCACTTGATCCAGTTAATCAAGAATCTTCTGACGAATAAGAATTGGAATTCACATCTGAGCAGTAAGGGAGGGGAAAAAGTAGTAGGATTCAGAGAAAAACCAACGGCGGAAAACCGCTCCCCTTTCAGTCGAGCAAGTAGATTCAGCGATTATTGCTATTCTTTAACGCCCCCCGAAGATTCATTAACATTAAGTAGCGTACGCCTGGTTCACCGCTAAATACACGAAAGAAGAACGGCTCTCCCGTTTGATGACTAAGGGGAAGGTAGTTTACTTGCACTTATGCTTGAGTAAGGCTCCGAAGGAGAGGCTCAAAAGGCTCCGAAGGAGAAGTAGGATTCTAGACGGACAGGAAAAGCATAAAGTATGAGGTTAAGATAGATTAGTCAAACTGCTCTAAAGTTATAAAAGAAAAGGTCCCAGTTCTCCTTTTTTTAGTAGATGGCTCGCCCGGTTGACTGCAATAGCAGCTGTTGCCGAAAGTGCTTATGCTTACTAAGATGGGTCACTTAGCGGTAAAAGTAGGAATGATTCCGTGGATCAAGGACTTTTTCCGCTGTCTACTAGGACGGAATTGGGTTTTTAACACAGTTATAGTTGCTGCCAGAAGGTGCTATGCTATTACTAAAGCGGGGCACCCGCGATGTGGAGGTAAGACTGATTTCTGTTCCCCCGGGGCTTCTTTCCCCAGTGCCAGATCTTGTTCTTTCACCTGTGCCCATGGAATTCTTTCTACTGTTCACTGATTGATCGAAATCCGGAAGCCAATTCTAAGTGCCGGTTTAGTTGAAGGATCCCGCGTACCATCAAGTGCAGATTGAGTGCCATATCCCATTTTCGTTTGTTGCCTATATCAGGATCGAGAGTAAGGGGACGGGGTTGATTCGGAACCTACTGATCCTCTGAAGAGCCAATTGTAGTTGATCCACCTGAGGCAGTAGTTAAGGCAGTTTCAGTCGATCCAGCCGCAACGGAAAGACCCACTAGGTAAGGGCTTACTACAAAAGAAAGGTAGTTTACTTGCTTACTTTAAAGAGTAAGGCTTTCCTTGAGTTTTCAATAACTAAAGCGCTAACGAGCAAGAAAACGGATGCGCGTTAGCGCAACGGCTTTCGCGCAGCTCAATCCCTTGCTTGTTGCTTTCGAGCCGGAGCTTTCTGGGTAGTGCAGTGGTCCGTGAAGGTTAAATCACACTTGTGTTAAGCAAGCAGAGTAGTCAAGCCAGAGAGGCAAAAAAAAGCAAGAAGCGGTTTTCGTTCGATCGACGGAATCCATCGTACTTTCACTGCTGTGGACCGGCTTTCATAAAGCACCCTTGGGCAGCAGCAACTATTGAGATCCAATTCCGAGATCAATTCGACAATGAAACTCTTCAAGCAATGATCTTCTCTATGTCATTTCTCTTGACGCGATACAAAAGACGACTTTCGAGAGTCACTTAGCCCCCTGACCTCTAAAGACGCTGTGTGGGCAAGTCGATCAAAGTAAGAGCAGGGAGGTAATATTTACAGTTGTTGTAGTACGACTTTTTATTTCCTGTTCGGTCTTTCAATAAGTAGTCAGTTGCAGGCTAAGAAGCCTCGTAGTCAGACTTAACATTGATTAAAGCAGCTGTTGGAGAGAAGGCACCAGTCAGACCGGTAGTACGCAGCGGCAGTTTTTAATCATACAATGTGTACTCGAAGTCTGACTTTTAGCGGTAGTCAGCTGTCCTCGTTCTCCTCTTTTCATTGCCCTATTGAGTAAGGGTCGGTGTTTGCAAAAATGTCGAGCCGACGGGGTCAGGTACCAGTAGTGACAATGGCAAAGGGGGGAGCTGGACACTAGTTGTGCTAGTGGAATGACCCAACTGGACCTAGTCAGCCCGAACCGTTTTGCGGTTCTAGAGGACCCTGAACAATAAGAGGCAAAGATGCCAGATCTGGACACTTCTGAACCGGAAGAGATTGCGCAGGATGAGTGTCTGGGTAACAAAGCCGAGAAGGGTGTAGTCAAGGGGATAACTCCCGAGGAGAGTGATTTGGCCCATAGAAGCGAGGATCTGGAAGAGAGGGTTGATACCGGGTCAACTATGACAGTGACTGAGGGGGACTTGTTCTGTGATAAACAAATGACTCCAAACAAGAACCCCAGGGCAGCCAATCGTAAGAAAAGAGGTGAACCTGAGAAGAGCAGTAAGAGTAAGCGTTCAGGTGCTGGTGCTATGACCTTAAAGGCGGAAGATCCTCCCCTGGTTCTAACCACCCTGAATGAAGAGTGGGCGAACAAAATGCAAAACATATCAGAGATGTAGAATTCTAAGAAAGAGGGGGGAAGGGGAAAGTCAAGGCCAAAGAACAAAAGACAAATAAGGGCTACACAAGACGAAAAACCAGAGGCAGCGCTAAGGCGCGAGGGGGATGTGAAAACAACAACAGTTCCACATGAAGGTCCTTGGAATGGAAGAAGGATCGGTAAAGTCGAGAAGCAGAGAGAGGCCAAAGATTATATAAGAGCGCAAGAGGAAGATTTGATTGGCTTGGTGGAAACCAAAGTGAGGAGTGGAAAGGCGGCCAGAATTACCAGATGCTTAGGAAAGGATTGTAGTAAAGCCATTACTGTGGAGAATGAAGCCGGTAACGGCAGAATTTGGCTGATCTGGAATATGTACAAACATCTTATCAGGGAATGCGCATTGACTCATTCTATCTTGATAGAGAGATTTCGAATTCGACGAAATGAAGTACGGAGTGCCCGCTACTCGTTCATCATTCAGACAGATGCGCCTCTCTCCCAGTCGTCCGGGCTCATCGTTCAATCAATCATTCGTACGGGGAATAGAAAGTGGCCGGAGTGGCTTTTATGGGTAGAATGCTCCTCCCGATTCTCCTGATGTAGCTGGTTTTTCCGGCCAACCACGGTCGATCCGGCCACTTTGACTGCTGCCAAACCCTTCTTTAATGGGAGGATCTTCATCCCGACCACCAGATCCTTCTTCTTCTAAGTCTTACGCAGCTATAGTGGAAAAAAAACTCTCGTCTGTCACCTTTACAACATAGGCCCCTTCCCTTTTAAAAGCCCGATCTCTCATCAAGGAGAGCCGGGGTGTGTGCTTCACTTATGTTATGATGAGATTCACAGATCAGTAGATCCATTACGCTTTTCTTTGATAGCAAAGTTATCCTCAGGCCATCCTCTGTAGATGAGATTAGACCTCATGTTCGCACTCACTGGATGATGAACAGCGAAGTTCATATTGAATTACTCGATCCAAGACAGTTATTATGAGGTTATCATCACAAGAAGATTTCATTCAAGCTTGGACCAGGGAATCTCTCGTCATTAAGGCTTATTATTTCGTCTCCTTGGTTTGATCTGCGGTTTGAATCTTCTATTGCACCACTTTTGATCTCTCTCCTAAACCTTCCCCTTAATTTCTTCAATCCAGACTACCTTAAATCTATTGCAGGGGTGATAGGTAGGGCTCTGAGATTCGATGGCCCAACGATAGGGTTGGTGTGGCCAGACCACTGCGCAAATATAACGCTCGCGTCTGCGTGGAGATAGATCTCTTAAAGCCTAGGCCAAATCGGATCTGGTTAGGAATGGGTGCAGGAGGCAAATGGCGGAAAATCATCTACGAGAGAGTTCCTAAGTTTTGTTCCCACTGCATGCTTCGAGGCCGCGACAATTAAAGTTGCGGACATCTTCCTCAACCTATGGAAAAAAGAGAAAAAACCAAAAAAGGGTTCAAAAAGCCTTTCACAAAGACCCTTACACAATAGGGCAAGCCTAAAATGAGTAAGGCCAAACTCAAGGCCTCAGATTCTCACGAAAGCCATTGATAATCATCAGAACAACCAGATCGTTATTCAGCCCTCAGATAAAGAGACGTCTACCCACCCAACTTTGGATCCCTCCCCAACGGCAATCAATGAAGTTGAATAAGCACTCCCGGCAGAACAATTGTATTGAGATTTCGAGCACTGATTTGATCGTTCATGATCCTGCTCCATCTGCTCTCAATACATTGATTCATCAATCCACTCATGATGATATCAATGCTAGTAATCTTTCTTTACAGCAGTCCCATTGCCATATCTCTGAGAACAATCATTCCGATTTCGTTCCAAAAGAAGAGACATTGGCGGATATCTCTTCGAAAAAATCCGATTCTGTTTATAGAAATTTAAAGAGATTTATTGCAGTTCTCTCTCTTAATCTTAAATGCATGCATAGAGAAGACTGGGTCCAAAGCATTGCAGGGAGCGCAGGAAGCTAAGGCTCCATGTTCGGTTCTGGTAAAGAGGGCGGGAGGTAGGCTTGGAAGGAAAGTTAGAGTGGGGCTTTTATAACCCACCACGGTTAGGGATGGAGTTCTCACCCCCGGGCAAGAATAGGAGGTCCTACACTCGCTCACAACCGCTTATTTAGTTGATATTGTTGGTTACGTCCCGTGGACTTCGATCAAAAGAGGAAGGACAATGCCCATCATACCATTCGGGGATGTTAGTCAGGCCATTCCAGGAGACAGCAGCGGGCTGGGACCGAAGCTCGCTATGCCGCATTTTGAAATGAACGAGAAAGTTCAACATAGGGGAGAAAGTCTTGAAAAATATTCTTTCCGGACGCGAGCCTCACCCAAGGGGGAAACTCCATTTTATGCTCGCTCTCTTCTGTCATGCGCATCATGGCCGGGTGAGTTGGCCCATTGCGAATTAACCTCAGTGCTTCCAATCAGGTCATGCACTTTTTAAGATGCGGAACCTGGGCTTCAAAATAGGGGAAATTTTTTAGTAGGGGGGGTAAGGAAGGTGCCGAGGTCTTAATAGAAAGGGGTTGATAGTCCCGTCTGCTAGGCTTTTCCGAACTTCCCTTCGCCTTTCTGCCCGTGAAATCCTTTTCTTCCGCTTTTTCCCAACGAGATATCCCCATTCTTTAGTATTGAAGCATATATTAGTTCCAGAGAATCATCCGAACATTCTGAGATACGGTTGTCAAATGGGGGAAGAGGAACGAGAGGCGTCCCTAAGCCTTCCGGCTCACTAGTAGGTGACGAGGGGATTTCTAAAAAAGGGGTAATTTTTTCTGCCGATGCATTCGTTCGGATACATTCTTCCTTCTTCACCTTTTCAACCCACCCATACTAAAAAAGAAAATTTGTCTTCCTGGTAATGAATTGAGCGGCAGCGAGGAGGTCCGGTTCCATAGTGATTTCGTCTGCTTTTGGAACCTGGGGACAAAGAAAGTTACTTCGGAGTTTTGAATTCTCAGAACCTCCTTCGAATTACAGAACTGGAGGGGGTCTCACAGGCATCTCTCTTCGAGCGGCAGTGCAAGCTCGGATGGTGTTAGCGCTGGCAGAAGGTCTGGGATTAGTTTGTACCGGTGTAGGTTCCTGAGTAGTGACTTGTCCCCCTTGATGTTGTGGCATTGGATTAGTATAGATCCCCATATTACTAGCTTCAGTGACATTGGCGGCTTTCAGGTATGCCTTAACTTCGTTCCAATTGATACGATTTTAATCATTCATGTCATAGATGACATCACGCAAAGTGTGACACTCTTCGATGGTATGGCCCGCGTATCGGCGAAATGGACAGATTTTAAAATAGTCGAGACCGGGAGGCCAGGGGAGTGGTTTATCTCTGGGTAGAGAAATGGCTTTCCAGGCCCCCTGGATGGCTTGCTGATTCCGGGTGCTCTGTTGTCTCTGTGCATTCTGCTGTGCTTGAACCGCATTAATTTGATCCGGAGTGATGGTAACCTCTTGAGTTGGCTGCTGGGTTCTTAGGGTATTCTTCGGCCTGCCTTCTCCCCCATTAGAACTTTTCCTGAGGAAAGTGATAGACCCGTCTTTTATACTCCTCTGCATGCGGGCAGCTCGTTCAAACAGTTGAGGGAATGTTCGGAAATCTCCTAGCACCATCGCTTCCTTGATGGGCCCACGCAGGTTGATGTCGGCAAAAATCCTTGAATCTAAGTTTCCCCCCGTATTGGTCTGCTCTACTGCAGCTTGTATCATTGCCTCAATCTCCATCTTTCCGGGAGGCTTCCCCATGGGGACCACAGAGCGATCATAGTATAACTCTTCAATAGGAGATTCATAAGCGAATCGCTTTCGAGGCCTCTCGGATTGCCCATTCATGAAATAAGGTGCAGGAGTTCTTTGCATCCGTAGAGGAGGCTAATCCATGATTGGGAATTGGAATGTGGGTACTTGACCGGATGCCCCTCCATTGATCTTGGCTTGCTTCATTGCATTCATGAATTCTTTGTTTGATTCTTAGGGCTTCTTCCTCTTCCGCTTTTCCCCATCTTACTAATCATAATAAAGGGGCAGGCAATCGGTCAAAGGTATCCCCAAGTCGGAATTCCGGCAACACCAAGAAGTATCCATTCTTAACACAATGAAACCGCCGGCTTTTTAAAAATATTTCCTCTTCAATTATGCACGATTTACTGTACTGGGGTTGTCTTCCTTTCTTGGGAGTAAAGTGAGGAGTCAATGAAGGTTTGCTTGTGGTTCTAATTGATAGGTGTTTGCAATGGGCTTTCGTCTCAGGCTCAGGTAGTTCAGTCTCCGGTGAAGTAGGGTTAGATCAGTCTCAGGGTCCGAAGGAGATAGAGTTATGGCATTTCTAGGGTTCGAAGACGGTACTATTGATTTCATCAATACCAAGCGGGACTTGCTTAATGGGACATTCGAGAAGGAGCTGGACAGAGGAATTCGATCTTCAGCTAAAGGTACTTGAGGGTAAGGAAAGCCGTATAGTGAGTCAAGCTCAATTGTAGTTCCCTTTCCCCTATATGTGCGATTAGATTACCTTTCTCATTTGCTTAGTCCCGCTCCGTCTGTCCTTTCTTCCGTCTCTATGTCTATTTCTCAATAGGCAGTGAATGAACAACTTCTTATATAAGGATTTCTCGTAAGCGAAGAAACTTCTTTTCTAACTGGGTGAAGGCACGATAGCTACTGAACTAATGGGTGAGGGTACGACACTACAAGGCAACGAAGTTAAGAATAAGTTCTTCTGGTAATCAAGGAGCAGCCAAAGGAAGGTACTCTCGGGAAAATCCATGTGAATAAGGAATGAGATCCGCGGAAGGGAGGAATTTAATCTTCTTCTTGAAAGCTGAAGGAAGTGTAAACTGTTCGAACGGCCGGTACTTAGCAACGGAAGTAGGAGGAGATCGAGCTAATCAGTCTATGTTGCTCCCGCTCAGGAAAGAAGACAGGGGCAAGTCGATGAAAGTCAGGTTTTTAACCGATTCAGGATCAACTTCGAATCCAATAGAAGGACTTCTAGGTTCAGACAAGGTTGCTCTGCTTCGCAACCAGTGTTTCAAGTGCCAATCCCAAGCTCTCCAACGGCAGCATTCCAAGCAACCCTAACCAGCAGCAAAGCGCTTCCTCGAAGGCAAAGTAAGCACCGTAGATAGATATAGTGTAAGCAAGCAAGGGGGCGAAGCGGTAAGCAAAGATCAATTGAGAATATAAGGATAGGTTGTAAGCTACGAATCACGAGTTATGGGTTCAACTATTTCTTCTACGTACAGGATTCTATCCCTTCAAACCTGCCAGTGCTCAAGTCAAGTAGAAATAGGGTGGTTAGGGAGGGTCGATCCATCAACGGATCCAACAACAGATCAATCCTCAAGTAATCCACGGAGAAATAAAATAGTATATGACTAAGATCTGTCTTTTGATGCGGGAAAATGAGGCAAAGAAGTCAGTGCAGGCTCTTATGATTAGTAAGAGGAAGGTAAGTTTACGCTCTTACGACCGGAAGCGAAAGATGACTTGACCTTTAGACTTTATCAGAGGAATTATTATCGCTTAGCGCTTGCGCGGAGGAAGGAAAACGAAAGCTCCGAGGAAGACAGAGTAATTCGATCTTTTGGGAATGGGGGATTCAGGTAAGAGTTCATTCCGGCATAACTTGGCGCAAGGAATTTGCTCGTTCCGAGCGAGGTTCGCCGTTAGTTGAAGTTGACATTGAGTCGCGCACTTCCTGGAGTGGGGAGTGAATTCATGCGTACCTCAACGCAAGGATTGAATTAGCTCATCTCGAGTTACGTGAGTGAACTTTCGCTTCTTCTTACTTTGGTCGATCAGTCAACCTGCCCTCCCCTTTATCAGTCTTAAGCGAACTCTTTCCCGACTGGCATCTTAGAATAAAGGAATATAAACTCTTCCAGATCCGGAATTTGCAACATCAAGAATAGAAGTAGAAGCATGCTATGCTAGCATAGAATAGAAGTCCCGAGTGAAAACGACTTTCCTTAGGATGAGCTTTTAGGGCACAGTAGAAAGAGCTTATTCGTCGATAACAAGCCTTTCTTCATATCATAAAGGAATAGAACCGGAAAGCTTTGATGCGAGAAAAGTCAGTCCATCCGCACTATAAAGACAGACGGATTCTCTCTCTTCTGCGTATCGCTTTATATAAGCTCCAGTGAACCCAATGCAAGACAGAGGGATCCTATAATAAGACTGACTCCTTCTATTCTCTTTCCCAAAGTGGAATGCTTCTTTTATGCAATTAGCTTCCTGCCAAAACAACTAGTTCGATCCAACCCAGCGGACTTAGAGCCAGAAATGCGTACTTTCTGAATAAGCGTATCATGTTTAAAGAGTTCCAACCTATTCTAAGATTCTAAGAGCAGATTCGCCGTAAACAGATGACTCATTGTCTCTGTAAACCACTGATTCAAGGCCTAGTTGAATTACGGCTATTCTCACTATTCTTTCCATGTCTTTTTTCCTCTCCAGTGAACCGACTAAAAACGGAATAAAATCCAATCCAGAAAGTAATATCCACAAAGCTGACTGCCGGAAAGCTCTGACTCCCTACTTTCCTGAAACCAAAGCTTTATTCAAGCCAAGCTGACTAAAGCTAAGAGAACCACTTTCCCTCACAGCCTGAATGCATGCTTCCCGCTCCGAACCTGGATGACTTCATTTCCTGTGCCCTATTCACTCTCTTCCTTCTCATTCATTGATCTAAGACAACTCTTGCTTGAAAGGACAGTTGAATTAAGATTAATAAGGTGTTCTATGAGTCCTCAGAAAACAGAACTCCTAGTAGGCCACGAACTCCCTTTCAAGCTTTAACCGACCCGAATCAAATCCAGATGCCTCACCAGATAGTTCTCCTTTCATCTGTCCGATCATTCGACTAAGGCAGCCGATTCTATGCCACTAAAGCTTCATGCCATTGAAGACTGGTCCCGAAAGCGATTAGTAAGCGAACTAGGATCTGCAAGATTCGACTTTGATCCGCCTATGAACCTTGGTTCACGCTCTACGTATCTTATTCTTTCAAGCCCTCTTTCTTCTGTCCGAATTGCTTGCTTCCTTCCCTTCCTTTGCCAAAGAAAGGAATGAACCAAGTGCCATAGCCCCTTCTTTCCTACCTGAATCAAGGAAGCCAAACCCTCGTGCCAAAGAATGCGGAATGGAATGCCTTCTTCCTCTCCCTTTGGTCGAGCTAGTTTAATCTTCCTCTACCTCAAAACTCTTCATGCGTACTTGACTAAAAAGCTTTCGGCTAGGCTTTCAGCCTTCTCTTCTCTGATAGTTCATTCCATCTATGCTAAGTTTACTAGTTCCTGTATTCAACGTAAAGTAAACTCTTTCATCTCTTATTGCTCCAGCTCCTAAGGAATGAGATTAGCTTGATTACGCACCAGATTTACTTTTAGTTACTGAAAGCGCTGATGAACGATCTTCCTTATTTTAGGATGCAACTCGGATTCCTCCTTCACGGCTTGAAGCCGGATAGCTTGAAGCTTAAGGGCTCTCGGAATTCCCTTTCAAGCTTTCTCGAGTCACCCTAACGTAACGGCTAAGAGAACTTGGCTAACTTCGATCAATTCCACGACTTTCCATCCTTCTTGTGTTGTGAGAGTTTCAGATTAAGGGGATGCGAGTCATCAGTTCTTTCCTCCTAGTCTAGGCTTTAGGCCTGATAGTTCATTCTCGAGGATCACTGAACTTGGCTTACTTCTTACTGAATGCCGTACTTAGAGTTATCCCACTCGGGGTGAGCTCTTAGCGATTAGTCAGTCCGGGTCCAGCTAGTCTTGCACTTTCAGACCGGTCCTTCAAACAAAGGCTTAGTAAGCACAGATTCCCTATAAATAAAAATTTCCTATAAAGAAAGATTTCCTCTCTTCCCCAGAATTAGAATGCTTTCCTTAGCTAATACTGATTGATTCACCGCATCTTCTCGTTCATTACATTAGGAGATCTAACCAAGCACTCGAAATGCGACATTGACTAAAGAAGGTAGACAAAAAGGCAAACTAGAGAAAAAGCCAAGCTGACTGAATTGAATCTTTCAGTGGAATTGGGGCTTACCTTATATCATATCCTCTCTCTTTCAAGCACAGTTGAATGAAAATAGCGTCTTTTTATCTATTTAATAGATATTCCTATCTTAACGAGGGCTGCTTGCTCTGCTTCACCACCCCATAAGGCTAGGGACTGCACACTACAGAGATTTCTTCCCCTGCCTATGGGTTGGCAGAACGACCTGTGGATCAGATCGGTTTGGTTTTAGAGAGAGAATTTCTCCGGGGCGAAGCACGGATCGGATCATCTTGAGTTTTGGTTCAAGAGAAAGTCTTTCTTCCCCGCCCGCCTTAAATCATGGGTATGGAGCCAGCCTCGCTTCACAGCGTGGGGGAAGATCGGTTGAGAATCCCCCGAGGGTTGGTGACCATACTAGCGGCATGCAGGCCTAATTTAACACCGTTTCACGGGTGACCCTCAATAACATAGCCGTCTTATCTGAACCCCTCTGGTATGGGAAAAATGCTTGCTTCACAGGTATTTCCCGAATGTAGGTGGGCTGTTAAGCCCCCCTACCGACAAGCTATCGCAGGGCGCTCGTCCAACGCCCACCAAGCAAGTTAACCATAACTCCAAGTCTTGTCTTGAAAACAACCTCTCTGTGCCGTTAGTGCAACATTTCTCTAGTGTACCTTTGGGGTAGTGGTAACGGGCTCCAGAGCATACCGGTATTCAGTTTCTCTTATCACCGTAGTAATTTCTGAACCAGTGATTTCTCAACCTGAACAAATAGATAAGACTAGGAAATGACCCCTCTTCAAGCGGGGGGAACACCCAGATAGACTTGCTTACCCCCTGCTAGGGAACCCGTGCTGGAGCAATGTAACTGGATTAGAAAAAGGATATATCTCTACTTAGCTATTGCTTGAAAGAGTAATTTATCTCCTTTCTTCTTTTTAGTAGGTGAAGCTGAGTGAACTCATACCCTTAGGGGGGGAATCACTGAACACAGACTAAATCGGTTCTTTTATCCGTTTTAACTACCCTCAGACCGGACCTGTAGCTCTGGTGTTAGAACTTGGGTTTAAGGCCTTCTATCGGCCTTAGCCGTTGGTTGAAAGAGTAAGCCAAGCCTTCTTTTTTTCAGAGTCAAGTAGACTACCTTTTCTGTTAGGAGCTAGAAGCTTAGAAGCAGCTAGGGGCTAGGAGCTAGGAGTTAGAGAGGAGGAGGGGGGAAGAAGTCACTCATATGAGTTGTTGTTACGGTTACGGTATGTAGTGCTCAACCGATAGGAACGAGTTACATACTTGGAACGAGAGGTTAGGAGGAACGCAGTAGCTCCACCGATAGGGGGAGGGATGTTTTGGACTCTACCGATAGTCACAGGTCCTTTAGGGAACGAGCTACATACTTTCAGTGAGAAGGAGATAGGTACGTAGCCTTGCGCACTAGGAGTTTGAAGATGCCCAGAGTACAGCGCAACTTAGACCTTAATGGACGAGAGGCTCTTTCTTATTCTCGAATCCCCTGCTCTTAGAGACTCGTACAAAGAAGAAAAGAAGTTCCATTTCCTGTGAGATGCCCAAAGACTCCCATGCCTTTCTTGGTTGGACCAACCAGATTTCCGACAAGTCTTTCTGTTAGAACAAGAAGCGGAACTACAAGTGAATTTGAATCGTTATGTATAACCAACTTATACTTTATGGGAATCCCACTCCCGGGGATTTACATTTTATGCTGGACGATGAGAGTATGTCTTTCTCGTCAAGTACCTCTTCGACTAGGTCTGACGCGCAAAGCGCTCCACCTGAGTGTGAGCAAATATTTGAGGCGCTCTGTTCGGAATACACCAAGTGGGTGTCGAGGTCCGATAAGCAATTACCCCCGGAATGGAACATGCCGGACCTTGTTCAGACGGTGATGGGGGAGGAAGCGATTCACATGCCAGGCTTTCTGACGGATTCATACTATGATATAATGTTACATGGGTCGAATAGTTGGTTATGTCAGGATATTTTTAAGTTTCTTGATCTAATCAACTATGTCTTATAGTTTTGTCATATGCATGCCAGAAAGATGCTATTTGCTGCTATTCCATCTATTTGTGCATTAAGTTCGAAGAATATGCTACCTCTGAACGGAAGGGCCCCCGTTATGTAGTTTTTTTTCGCTGAATAAATGAGAGAGAGAGGGCGGGTGGGTCTCTTCTCATTGGGCCCGCTAGGATTATTGAGTGGCGCACACCAGTGAGGTTTTATTTCCTTGTTGGGTGTAGCGGGTATCTCGATGTCAAGGCAGGGAATGGAATGTTTTGAGGCTAATAGGGCCTTTGGTGCCTTGCGAAGAGAAAGACCTTGAGTCTAAAACCATAGTATGGAAGGGGTCCAACGATCTTCTTTGGTTTGGCGCCTAGAGATGGGTTTGGGTGGAGTTTTGAAGGTTTTTCGGGGTGCCCTGGTTGTGATAAAAGGGAAGTTGATTAACGGTCTCTACCATCTTCAGGGAAGCACTATTCTTGGTAGTGCTAATGTGTCATCTACAGTAGATTCAGATGCTGCTTCTACCCAGTTATGGCATATGTGTATCGGGCATATGAGTGAGAGGGGCAAGGGGAAAGAGTGGGTGGCCCCTTACGCGCTTTTTTAGGAGGAGTCCCGTGTAGTTGGATGGAAGGGAAGGGACTGTCTTGTATCCGCTCTAATCCTTGACGCTCTTAATGTCCAGATAAAGGTTTCCGAGCTACTAAGAACCTAACAGAACTTTTAAAAAGAGAGTTTCTTTTTCACACAATTGTTTTTCGGTGGAGGGTGAAGACCTTATTGACCGATCGACTGAAAGAAGAGGAATTGAAATAGGTTCGACCAGCGAGAAAAGAAAGAAGAGTACTATGTCAGCGGAACAAAAACGGATTCGATCTACTTTCTATACTATACGAAATTTTTTCTTGTTCAGCAACAGAATCAGTAAGACAATCGGTCTTCCCTCTCCTGTCTTTGAGGAATTCCACGTGCAAGAGGGTCTACTCTCATTGTTGAGGTACCCCCGTTCACTCCGAGGCCATTCAACGGCCATTCCACGAGGTAAGCCCGCTAACCCCGAAAGTCATTGTCTCCTGGTTCGTTCTTCCTGTGGATTCCCTACCAATCTAAGTAAATAAGGGTTCTCGAACCCCGTCTCTCCCGCCATTGAGGTAAGCGCGGCTATCCCGATCTGGCTAACCATTCAAAGATTTCCCTCGGGTAATTTTTGGCAGGCGCTCTCCGAGCCCTGTGCTTTCCTGTATGTGAGGAAGGGGAGTTATTCTGTTTATGGAAATAAGAGATGCATACACGAAGCAGAAAGTCAGAGATGAACCGGAACTAATAGATGCAGGTTGCGAAGCAATTGCCACAGACTCTCATTCGTTCCACTAGGAAGAAGACTTGCTCCTTCTGAGCCAGGATCAAACTCCTCTATGCGTTTTCCTTCTCCCTATCTTTTCTTTACGCATAGCCTGACCTTAGAGACTGACTCCCCGATGCCATAAATCGACTTAGCTGACTGAGCTCCTCCGCTCCAACTCGACTAGCTACTTGGATTTAAACGAGGGTTTCAGACTGACGCTACTCGTTTAGCTTTTCTTTACACTGAGGCGCTTATTTATCAGCCGTAGTAACGGAAACTACCAGCATCGGTAACTCGTAACTCACTTCATTCGGTCGCCCACCTGGGCTATCCTCACTACACTCCCAATCCTGCAACTGACGCTAAACTAAGCCTTGAAAGAACTAGACTGAGCTGCTTCCTTAGGTTTCACTCCAGGTTGAACTCATCTCTTCCCAGGGCTCTCTTCACTTCAAATAGGAAGTACTAGGCCTAGCTTTCTTTGCTTGACACATAGGTAGTCACCACCCTTATAAACTATAGGTCCTCGAACCCTTGACTTGGAAACTACTCGCCTTAGAAGTCACCACCCTTTCCCTCGCAGCAGAGGTTCTGCAAGAAAGGAGATGCACTAGCTACTTTACTTGGATTTACTTGGCTTTATTTAAGAAGATAATACAGATTTCCGACTCGAACTCCAGGTTTAGCTTTCCCTTTAGACTTTGCTGACTTGGAAGCCGGTAAATCCACAGCAGACTGAATTAGCAGATGCGGGAACTACTTCCCTTTAGGTTTTCAGTCCATAGCTCTTTCATTTAGAACATAGGCCCAGAGGCCTAGCAGAATGCGAGAAAGACAATTAGAGGAAATAGCTAATAACATTCGTTCGCCGACCTCGGCTCCATTCAACAAAGAAGAGTAACAGAAGGCGCTCTTTGCTATACAAATAGGCCCAGCTGAACTGACTTAACTGAAGAAGACAGAGAAGCAGGAGTTGATCTTTACACATCGGTAGTGTCGCTACCACTGCAGGAAGAAAGAAAGCGGATATCTCGCGGGTAACATAGCGTTTCGCTTCCCTCTTAGCATCGGTCACTCCCTGAAGCAGTAACGGGTAACTAGCCCTCCGGTCAGTCCTTGGTTTCTTTCTTCCGGGTCACTGCCCATTCAACAAAATTGGCAACTTGCGTTTCTTCTTTCTTCTCGGTCCGCTTTGGCTCCTGATCTTGAGCTCGCTTTTCTTGGCCTCAGGCTTGGCTTCTTCTTGGGGTCCTTGCCCTTCCATCATGGTCAGCCCATCTTTCTCCAGAGAAGCAATCCGCTCGCTCGAAATCTGTCCCTTCAGTTGTGTAAGAAGGCGTCCACACGATTACGAGTCCGCTCCCGTCGAGCCTCTTCCGGATTCTATTCTATTAAAAAGGGGATTCCCAGGTTCTTTCACTCCAAGACTAGTTGCGGATTGGATTCTTTTATCCGGACTGACTCTAATCGTGATTTTGACTCTATTATGATATTACCTCCCTCTGTCACTGCATAGAGTTATCTTCTTCAATCACCTTTCAATCTCCGAGGGTAGAACAAGGGAAGGTCAAGGCAAGGCAGTCGTCGAAGCTATGGAATAGTTGGTCAAAAGCAGGGTACTTCTTTGTGTGTCAATTGAAGTCATTCTAAAAGTTCCTTCGTTTGTGTCCCAGTTGCCGATCAAGCTAATAAAGACTAAAAAAAGACCAATCACTTGCTTATTCGCCAGCTTGGGTTTCGGTTGCAGATGCGATTGATTATGCCATTCTTGCTTTCGGTGGAAGAGAATGACGAAGATCTAGGCATGCACATGAAGGGAGAGGCCAAGTGATGGGTTACGGTTCTGCGACAGGTGAAGTTTCGCCTTCTTGGGTGACTCTTTCTTTTGATAGCATGCTTTATCGGCGGAAGGTGTCGAATGATGGCTGACTTGTCTTGTCTTTTCGATTGATTGGCTTACGGATGGAAGGTTCGGACAAGAATTCCTAGGCCGAGTGTTGGGCTTTCGGGATCAAAGAATCTTAATAATAGCCTCTCTTACTTTCATCTTTGGTTGATGAATTAAGACTGCCCCTCCATCTGAAAGCCCGAGGAAATAGGAAAGCTATCCACCGGATCTTGGAAACAAGGCACACAGGCCCCTGAGCTCCTTACTTGAATAGTGAAAGACGTATAAGACAATGACTGACTACACAGACGTACGGAATGAACTAAGGGCTAGACGGAATAGATTACATCGAAAGCTTAACCGCTGGAAGGATAAGTTAGAGCTTGGACAACTAAACTGGAAAGCTTGTTAGGGTTAGGAGAGCCTAGAGAGCTAGAAGACTTGGAAGGCTCGAAGACTAGGCTGAAAGGCTGATTCAATTACTCATTCGATTACTGATATGATTGATTTGAAGGCAAGGTAAGGCTAAAGCCCCTAGCTTCGACCGATGGGCTGCTTAGCGATTACGCAATGACTGCTAGAAAAAGGACTCAGTACCTTGGACTGGCATGCTTGACGGATTTGACTAACCTACATACTATAAGACGATCTTTCCTACGAGACGGAAAAGTCAACTCCAGCAAAAGGTCTTGCCGCTGCCTTCGAAGACTGACGGAATAGAGCGATCACTTCGACTGAGAAAAGGACTGGAAGAAAGCGAATCCAAAGCAGACGTCTAGGTGGGGCTCTTTCTTTCACCACCATTCCTCTACTCTTTTACTTCGTAACCTCTGTAATCGTAATATCCGCGACTCGGAGTAAGGGCATCAGCATCAGCTCTAGGTTATGAGGTTGCAGGCCTAGGCACCATACCCATTGCCCTATCCTTCTTGATATTCCATATCTCCTTGGAAGCTTTCCATGTATTGCTACGAGTCGTGTAAGGGGCATTTCCTTCAAATCTCCGTCTTGCTTGGTGATTTCCTTCTTACTGTAGTTCTTGGAATCTTTTCTTCCATTCTTCTAAGCATTCAGTCTTGGTAGTCTCTCCCATTGTTGTAAGTGAGTCTTATAGCGAGTGAATGTGTATGCGGGCTCATTGCCTAGTGTCTTAGTAAGCCGTACGCTTCTTTTCTTTATTGCTCCAGTGAGCGAGTACTTTTTCTCTTTCTAAGCCGTCGAAGTCTTCCAATCGGTGACTACGTTACTTATCTCTCTGGCTATTCCGTATTCAAAGTAGGAAAGATTCTATTTCCGTCCAGTACGGATCCTACCCAGCCTATCGTACGTCTTCCCGTAGCCCCTATGCCCATATCCCCTAGCCCTTAGTCCCTTGTTTCGGTGTAAGGTCTCTCTCTTTTTCTGTCTATCTTTCTGGATAGTTTGTCTTCCTATTCTTTCTATTCTAAGTGGGCCGAAGCCGTCCCAATGAAATCGGTGGACCAAGATGACATCATCGAGCAGAAGCCTTCCCAGTTGAGTTCTTAAGAGAAGAACCAAGCAACTGAAACAATTGTTTTTTAATCATTGACTGAACCATCGTCAAACCTCCACCAACATTGGATGATAGAGGGACGTTCTACCAGCTAAATAGATCCACTTGGCTTTCCAACCTGCAAGTCTTTGCTGCACTTTCTTCATTATGTAGTTAGTTTTCTTTCTTGACACTCTTTTGTGAATCAAAGGCACTCCTAAAGTACTTACCAATATCATTGGTATGACAAATATTGGTAATTGCTTTTATTGAACTAATAGTACGAATCCGAGTCTTAGGACTCAGAAAGAACTTGGACTTAGAAAGTTTTTAATGGTACTACTGGTCTGCTTTGCAGTAAAAGCCGGTATTTATGGCACTGCTGCCAACAAGAATGCGTCCTCTGGCCTTCCAATGATTGAATAAAAAGAGATAGAGTTTTGACCTCTAGGGAGGCAATGAAATTTGACAGTTTTTGTATACCTATGTCCGTCAAAGCGCTATTTGAAATATAAAATATCCGATACACCTTTTGTAGCTCTTTCTATCTAACATACTCCCTTTCTCACGAAGCAAAACAGATTCTTTGGTGGCAGTGGCACGTCCAGACACCGGATTCCCATCCAAAAGGGATAGGGATGGGCGGGCGTTTAAAGATAGGCATACGTCGCCGTAGAAAGAAGAGATCCATGTTCTACAGAGAAAGGCGGGTCTAGCTAATCCACTCACTCAGAAGAAGAAAGAGCACCCGAACCAAGATCTGTTGAAATAAATCGAGACTCTTATCGGTCTGCCAAAGGTGCTGAAAAGCGCAGCACTTCCCTGGTAAGAAAACGGGGCTTCTGTTTAATTAAGTTTTCCCCTTTTGTGGGCACACCCTGGGGGTTGGAACCTCTTGCTCTTATGCTAAGGCAGAGGCTTTCGCAATGGCTTGCGTGGATTCGCACGCTTCGGATGCTGGTCTAGCTTACACCAGACGAAGGAAAAGAAAGCGCCAGCGGCACGTGCTTCGAAAGCTGGGCTTGGAGCTATTCCCATCTAGTTACGCGTAGTGGGACTGCGACAAAGTCTTCAAGATCGCCTTGCCTTCAAACCCTGCCTTCTCGAAGGAAAGTAAGAGAATGCGCTCTTAGTTCTTGGGCACTTTCATAAGCCAATAAGATAGAATCGTCTGTCTGAGTTCGAGAATCGGATGTGAGGGATGGTACCATATATGAAAGAGAGAGCTACGCGATGTCGGCTAAAGAAGCCGGAAAAGTCTTGTTGAAAGGAATTCATTGATAGAGGAAATCTTTATCTTCTTATCCAAAATTGGCATATCTGTCCTTTGCGCCTCTCTATATGTATTTTTCCCTTTTTCCGAAATTGCGTATAGAAAAAAAAAAAAAGAAAGATGATTCGCTTTTTTTATGTTCCTTTAGCCTTTCGTGGAGATCGAATCCTCTTGTCCTCTCAACTCATATTTCCCACGTAGTTCGTCGGTCAAACCAACGATTCTCTTCTCAAAGTCAAAGTAATAGAGAGATCTTTTTCGAATAAGAAAGCTTGCTTATATTCATACTCTAATGCTCTAATGCGAATGAGGAATGCAAGATAACAGAGTAGTTTCCGAAAAAAGGGTCCTCTACTGGACCGGTCCCCGGGGATGAAGTCAACTTGCTACTGATTGAGCATGAAGACAGTCTGCTTTGAACATGAATGAGACATGCTATTAGAGAAGGGATAAATTGTTGTTTGTTCAAGCTACCACTGAAGCCGCCCACTGCTAGCCTTGGCTCGGCTCTCTGTGTGGCGTCGGGTCTCTTCGCCATCGCCATCCATGGGCATCCTGACAGACTGTCATCTCTTCCTTGTTCCGGTAGTTTTTTAAGCTTTAAGTAGGTGTTAAATTTTGGTGATTAGTTATTTAACTGAACCGAGGGAAGCTTCTTCTGCTTTTGTGGGAGGTCTCTTTCGTTCTTTCAGGCAAGGGTTTCATTTTGTCGCTTCTCTGAAGGGTTTCGTAGTTTTTATTTGCTGTTGTTGGTAAAGCACCTTTGGATCGATCCTCGGCATATAAATGACAATATGGTGGGAACTAGAAGATCGGAGAAAGAATCATAACTTCTCGCTTTATCACGCCGGGGCTTTTGGCAACACTAGATTTTAGGAATTATCGACCTTTGCAGCCCTCTCTCTCTTACCCCTTTTACTCGGAATCACACTATTTGAACTCCTATAGCGTCTCCAACTCCCGTCGAGCTCACCCCCTCGAAAATATCATGAATGTATCGCTGAACCGGGCGTTGCACTTTCATTAGTTAGCCCGACCTCAGGTTACCGGACACGTAGGGCACAGGCCTTGGTTTGCCCACCAACTTATACTAGAACTGGGAAATAAACAACCAACCACCTTTTCTGGAGCAGGAACCAGAACGAGCGCAACAACTGGCGCCTTTCATTGGTTCTACGGGCACTGATAATAGATTCAATCAAAGGCGCTATTTAGCCCTCCTCACTATAATCGTACCAACCGGAGGGCGTGACTTACAGAACGGGATAGAGAGGACTTCTTCGCATCGGTTAAATGCATCTCTGTGGACTGGACGTGAAATAGATCAGGAAAGGTAGTGTTGCTCTATACTATCTAAGTCGTACCCTGGTGGGCGCAGAGTGAAATTACTCAAACATAGAAAATATATACCTGGCATTTGTGTTTGCAGTACAAAAGCTCAGACACTATCTCCTGGAACATCCCGTTCGGCTCATATCGAAAGCAGATCAGCTCAAGTATTTACTCTCGAGCCTTTCTTAAAGGATAAGTACCAAGAGGTTATGGATTATCCAAATGGTCCATGATGTTTCCCTAATGTTGTAAGGCAAAGGACAAGCGTTGGCTGATTTCTTGGCAGCTCATCCAGCCTCAGATGACACTTCTTTGTCAGATGATCTACCTGATGAAGAAGTTTTATATGCTAAAGTTAAGTTCCCATGGGAGATGTACTTCGATGGTTCACTCAGGAGCGGGGGCAGGGATTGTCTTCATGACCCCAGAAAGGTCAATGATCCCTTACTCGTTCACACTGACTTCAGCTGCTTCAAACAACGCTGCTGAATAGGAAGCCCTAATCATAGGATTGGGTATAGCTTTGGAGATGAAGATTGATCCTCTTACAGTGTATGGCGATTGATTCTCAACTGATCGTTAATCAACTGAAAGGCACTATTAAGAAAGAGGTCTCTCGAGCCTTATTTCATCAAGGCACGCAAGCTCCTAAGTAAATTCCTCGAAGTAAATGTCGAGCATGTTCCACGGTCACAGAATCATTATGCCGATGCGCTGGCAAGTTTAGCGGCAGCCTTGGCTCTTGGTCCAAACCACCATGCCACTAACAGCCTGATATAATACATTCTAATCTAGCCTTATCTCTTCTAACCTGTAGGAAGCCTGGGAAGACATTAAAAGAAAGCCATGGAAGCCGTTACGCTCCTCCCGGAGGGACATCGCTGCACTCCACTTTAGGAACTGAAAGTGAGTTAAAGAGGGTCAAGGGGAGTCATAACAATAATCTTTCTCTTGCTCCTACTCAGCTCTAGGCCTAGCAGCCAGATTCAGTTAGCTACTTAACTCAGTAAGCAAGCTACCTAGCTTTTCTAACCCTACAGGCAAGCTAGCTACAAAGACATTGAATCACTTGCTTGGGGGGAGCCCACAAAGAACCATGCCACTAAGGAAAGAGAAGGAGAGATCTAACCTATTCTAAGATATCCTATCTTGCTATAACCCTTAGAGAACTAGAATAGATACAGTAAGGAAGCGATAGCTAGCTCGACCGGCAGGGAGAGGAAGAGATGGCCACATACTAAAAGAAGTGGATATATTATCTCCTACATTCCCCTAGCTACCGGCAAAAAGCTAGCTCCATCTAATGGGTGCTAATTCAACATATCTTGCTCTAAACCTCCAGTCAAGTAGCGACATGTTTCCGACTGCCAAGAACCAACAAGACTCATCCAGTCTTTTCTTTCCTTGCTTATCTGTCCTTGCTTTCCAAACCATCTAGCTACTAAGATAGGAAGGGTTCAAAGTCAGCTAGGTTGCAGCTCTTGCTCTATCCTAGGGCTCAGACTCAGGAGATATGGAATATCAACAACAAGCAGAGATTGGCTACTTCATGCCCCGATGAGAAAGAGCTAATTAGGGCTAATTCATTCCATATTCTTATAAACCTATAGAGGACGATGGAAGACAACTAATAATACAAAAAGATGATAGTCCGATAGATAGATGCAATTGAAGAAAGAGTAGGAAAGGTATTTTGCTAATTCATATAAGAAAACAGGAGGGTCTTACTACAATACCTAGACACAATACATATACTACAACTAGAGGAGAAGCGTTCTACCTAACTCTTTATCCTCATTGGACTGAAGGATTTCGCAAAAGAGGAGCTAACCCTACTCATGCTAGCTCCCTATTCCAAGCCTTACTACATGAGGTAGCTTGCTTACTCTTCTCTTGCCTGAGAGTGAGAGATCTTATTTGATATTAGGCATTCGAGCTTGCTCTATCCGACGCTTACCGACAAGAGAGAGAGAAAGAGCTCTTAGTCGCTCGTCGCTTACCGACAACATGAGCTCCAGAACCACAAGGATTATCCTCAAGCCAGTTCATAAGATTCGGGGGGAGATAATTAATCCAAGAGCTTGTTGACTGTGCTGATTTAAGCCTTTTTTTTTATTCTTTTTTCAGGGGCCAAGTGCTGGACGTCTATAGCCTGGCTCCAGAGTGTCCTGAGCGTCATCAGGTTAACTGAAAACCCACAGGGTCAATCAAGCTGGATGCGGTTAACTTTTGCACCATCACTTGTGCCTGTGACATACAGGGGCCTGTTGTGCTCTGTAGTCCCCTGTAGTTGATCTATTTCGCAGAAAGTGAATACATGAGAAAGACTAGAGACCCAGCTGGTAAATGATGGCCGGGTTTACTTGCTTGGAGAAGGTTTCAATTGACTACATGAGGAAATTGAATGCCCAAAACCCTCACACGCCTTACACCTTGTAGGAGTCCACTCAAATTCAGCGTGAATGGTAATCCAATTCCCATCCGCACACTCATCGGATTCTTTTATTGGATGCAGTAAACGAAACTTATCAACATGCTAGGCGACCGCACTAGCTATATAACTCAGACCGGTAGAAGTTCAAAACTCTAGGGGAACATGAAAGAGTATAACCCGTCTTCCACTCTTCTTTCTTTTGATTTGACTTCTTTCCGCATCGGGGCGAAAACGGATAATTTGATAGAATCCCGTCAATCTTTCGAAAGGGAAGTGCATGGGAGTGGGATGGAACTAGCGATGCACCGAATCTTTCAGAAGAGAGGACGTAGAAGGGCAGATCTGGGGAATCCGTATGGAATCCAATCCAGTGAAGGAGGTCAAGAGAAGAGGGCTAGTGATCATCCTATCTCTGAAGTAGTCGGCTTTTTTTCAACGAATTTCTTCATTCTTTCAGCCCTTCTATTGTATTGAATCTACTCTGATCTGGATTCCATTCTCGTCTTTGCAAGCGGAAGGACAGATCTCGAATTCTGAACTTGATGAACTGCTTTCGCCCCCTTACCTGTGTATCCCGGCTACCCTGCATCAGGACTACCAGCACCGCCAGCTGCAGAAGGAATTTGAGTAGCAGTAGCGGATCGAGATGCAGTCCCTCTTCAAGAGCTCTTACGCTAAAGGGTGTTTTCTAAGTAGCCAAGGAAGGGAGTAAGAAGGGGTCAACCAACCATGAATAGGGTTTTCTCGTCGTACTGACACCTCGCTGGTACCGAGGACAAAGGCGTGCTGAAAGAAACAAATGGCTTTCCGGAACCCTCTTCTAGCCATGGAGAGTGCCCTGTAAGCCAGTAATTGGAATACTTTTTCTAGGGCCAGTTAGAGATTTTCTTTCTAGTTAGATCAGTTCTGGAAGTGAGCAAGCAAGCTAGACACGAAAACTAAGGATAGACGCACTGGGATAGCAAGCAAGTTTGTTGAAAGAGGGGCAGATCACTCCTAAAAGCAGCCTATACGATACCACCATTTTGCCAAGAGGATCGGTAACGATGAACATTTGTTCCCATCAAATGAAACTTCCTTCCTGCTTAAGGCACTAGTTCGGATGGAAACCCTGCTCAGGCGGGTGGCCTAGCTAACAAAGCTATCCCTCAGAATCATAAATAGCAGCATTCCTTTCTTTTCTTGCCTTTGAGTTGATTACCGCCCTTTTTTATTCTTGCTTTTGTGGCGTGCTTTCGCACATAAGATAAAAGGTTGCTTTTAGCTGAAAAGATTGAGCCGCCCCCTACCCTAAGTCATTGCATTGATAAAGATGAGTGCCCTGGTTCCTAGCCTTGGATGTCTTGCTTTGAATAAAACTAGTTGATGAACCAAGCACTGGAGGAGACTTTACTTCTGATCCTAGTTTTATTTTCTATGGCTATGAACGGTAGAGGAATAAAGAGACTAAAGAGAGTATCCTTTTGCTCCCCCTCTCCCTTAAAGCGGAGTTCCATCTAATAATAAACAGTATGGGCTCCGATCGAGATATGCCTTCTCGGACAAAGGAACCTAAGAAACTACTATGTTCAAGCCCTCCTCGGTGGGGGTAGCTGTTGAAGTGACTGATTCTGAAAGAGAACCCTAAAAAGGGAAGGGCGCAGATCGACCAGTTGGCAGAGAATTGGTAGGAAAGGGCTGCAGCCGGGGGAATTTTAGTACTTTTGGCTGGTTCTTTTTAGTGCCCACAACTATTCTCAAGATAGAATGTATCAGGCAGGAGCATGTTGTTCGCTGTTTGCATCTCTTGTTCGAATGCCAGTGAGGCCTTCTAATACCCCTCGTGATGAATCCAAAACGGATTAGAAATATCTACGTCTATCAAAGCGAGTTCAGTTTTATTTCGAATTTCTGAATAGTATACCCGCATTTCGGCTAAATAGCTAGAGGAATACCAGTTGCGGGGTCTACTCCTGGTGTTAGAGCACCCACTAGCGCCACGGAACCCCCTCTTCTGCTGCTGTCTGTGAAGAAAGAGGCTAAGCCAAACAGATCCTAGGTAGCTGGATTTGATTGTATTGCTATTCCATTGCCTTTTAAGCTATTGTTTTGGACTTTCTGTGTCTGACTCATAACAATCTTAAACTAAAGATTTAAAGCCCCTGGCTGGTCTCTGATCGAATCCATCTTTCTATTGATCGAATGAGTAACCTACCACTATCAAACACCTCCTTTCCTCAGGTCAAAAAAGGAGCTAGAAAGCTCTCATCCTTCGGAAGCGTAAAGGGAATCGGAGACAGCCAAAGGCCTTTTTCAGTTTAATGTCTTGACTCCCGTGGTAAAGCCCCTGAACGAGCTTTCTAGATAGCTTCTATGCCATTCTGTTGAAAACTAATATCCAGGAGGTAACTTAATTGGAGAATTTAGGTCTCTGCTAGCCCAGTTCTCTTGTCCCAATGATAGGGCGGAGCCAGAGAAAGCTCCCCGAAAAAGACGGATTCCGCTCTGCGGTTGATGAGGAATAGCAGTCACGACCTCGAGTTGTCTCTACTGATGTGGGTCATCGCGGTGATAGGACCGATTCTTTTATCCTTCTGCGCTACAACGAGACTCCTTCCCTCTTGGCATTCCCGATCTGGCTTTTGCATTAGTAACTCTTTAATATACGGACATTAAAGTAAGTATAACATATAATTAGTACCAAATCGTAAGACTAGGCTATATTCTAATTCACTTATTACACACTCAGCTCGGCGAAC